ACCAATCCACAGAATTATTTGACTTTTCGTGTAAAAGGTTTATTGATGGGGTTAAGAATTTCGACAATATATCCAAATTCTTGTCCTCTTGATTGAAAGGAATTCCGATGGCTCCAACAAATAAAGTAAATAGAACCAATAGAACCATAGGGAATAGCATAGTATTGTCGGATTCATGGGGATACGGCAGAGTATTCTTAGCCCCAAAGTGAGTAAAAAGGCGCGTCATGTTCCTTACACTACTATCAATTCGATCTATTTTCTTACAAAAAAACGTTACCCCTTTTTTATTATTCATTGTTAAGAAAGTTTTGAAACCCCCTTTTTTTTGAATCGTTTTTGGTCCTTCGTTACCCCATAAAGATATTGAATAGAAGGAATTACTTCTTTTTCCACTATAATTTCTAAAATGAACGTTTAAGTGTCCTTCAAAAGTAAGTAAATAGATCCGAAACATATAAAATGCAGTTAATCCTGTAGTGGAACAAGCTATTATTGCGAAAATCGGTGAATACAACCAACTATCATTAAGAATTGAATCTTTGGACCAAAAACAAGCAAGAGGTGGAATACCACAAAGAGAAAGTGTACCTAATAAAAAGGAAGTTTTTGTAATTGGCATATGTTTTGTTAAACCGCCCATAAGAACCATATTCTGACTTTTTTCTGGAGAATAACCAACAAGAGCTTCCATTGAATGAATTATGGATCCAGCTCCTAAAAAGAGCAATGCTTTCGAATAAGCATGAGTAATCAAATGAAATAAAGCGGCTCGATAAGACCCCATGCCTAGAGCTAACATCATATAACCCAATTGAGACATTGTAGAATAAGCTAAGCCCCTCTTAATATCCTTTTGAGAAAGAGCTAAAGTAGCTCCTAAAAAGACTGTGATTATACCTATGAAAGATATTAGATTCAGTATGTAAGGCATGACTATGAAAAGAGGAAGAAGACGAGCTACAAGAAAAATGCCTGCGGCTACCATAGTAGCAGCATGGATAAGAGCTGAAATAGGAGTAGGTCCTTCCATGGCATCAGGTAACCATATATGAAGGGGAAATTGCGCGGATTTAGCAAGTGCGCCCCCAAATAATAAGAAGGCACACAGAGTCAAAAAGAAAACAGGAATTTCATTATTATGAACCAAATTCGAAAAGATTTCGAACAAATCTCGAAATTCAAAACTTCCCGTTATCCAATAAAGACCCAGAATTCCTAATAATAAACTGAAATCCCCTACACGATTAGTTACAAATGCTTTTTGACAGGCATTCGCGGCAACCGGTCGTGTAAACCAAAAGCCTATTAATAGGTAAGAAAACATTCCAACGAATTCCCAAAAAATATAAACTTGTATCAAATTGGAACTAGTGACTAAGCCCAACATTGAAACATTAAAAAAGGTCATATAAGAAAAAAATCTTAAATATCCTTGATCATGAAACATATATTTCTCACTATAAATAAGAACCGTAATCCCAACCGTAGTAATTAAAATTGACATGATAGAAGTAAGTGGATCTACCAAATGACCAAACTCTAAAGAAAAATCATTATTGATGGTCCAAGACCAGACATATTGATAGATATAACTTTTATTTAGTTGATGAATAAATAAATAGGCCGAAAGAAGCATAACTAGACCTAACAAAAAAAGAGTAGGAAAGGCCCATATACGCCGAAGATGTTTTGTTGTCGTTGGAAAAAGTAGGAGTCCAACTCCTATTAACATAGGAACGGGAAGTGGAATGAACGGCATAATCCATGAATATTTATATATATGTTCCATAAAAAAATCAATAAAAAAATTCTTAATTCATTTTTTCTAATTCACCGGCCCTTTTTTTTTGAATGAAAAGGATCAATAATAAATAAAGATGTTCTAAACTCAAATGACTTTTTCTAGTCTTAACTCTTAAGTATTAAGTATTCTAAATATTGCTATAATTATTTGAAAATATTAAAGCTTACTTGTACTATTAGTCCCATTCAACTTTTGGAAATTTCAATTAGTTAGACTCTTCTCGAGCTTCACTACTTAATTTAATAGTTAATAGAAAAACAAAGATTGAAATTCATTTTCAATTAAATAGGTAAAGCTGGGGTTCTTCAACTTTAGCATGTATTTTAGATTTGACTATAGCAGTGGCCATAATCCGTATTTAAATAAAAAAATAGAAATGTCTTTCACATTTCACTATAGCAAAAAAGAACTTTTTTAATTTCACAATGACAGTTCCCAAAAAACGTATTTCTAGTTCAAAAAAGCGAATTCGGAAAAATATCTGGAAAGTAAAAGGGCATCAGGCAGCGTTGAAAGCTTTTTCATTAGGGAAATCCCTTTCTACCGGGAATTCTAAAAGTTGGTTTCATTTTTTTGCTAGGCCAGCTGATCTTAATAAAAACAAAAGAATCAAAAATTGGGAGGGAAAAAATGAAACCAAATCGAAATGATAAGTTGATTATAAAAGAAACATCAACATCAACATCAATTGGGAGGGAAAAAAGAAAACCTTTTAGAAATGATAAGCTGATTATAAAAGAATCATCAACTGGGAGGGAAACCATAAAACCTTTTAGAAAGGATAACCCAGTTCTAGTTGTTCAAACAAAGAGGATCAATCCAAAGCCTTATCGAGACGAAAAGAGCTCCATTTTGTTGCCAGGTGAAAAAGAGGATCCTCCGGTTTTTGATTTGAGTCAAAAAAATGAGAATGCAGTTGTTCAAACAAAGAGGATCAATCTAAAGCCTTATCGAGACGAAAAGAACTCCATCTTGTTCCCAGGTGAAAAAGAGGCTCCTCCGGTTTTTTGTTTGAGGGAAGAAATGGACACACCCCAAAAAAACCCCGAGCGCTCTTTTTCCTCTGTTTATACTTATGGTTCTGATCCAAGTCTAATAAAACCTTTTCGTTTCAATTCTGTTCTTGGAGGCTGGTGCATCGTAGGGGTAGGGGTCCTTTTCATTGTATTGGTAAGTCGCCTTTTCAAGGTATTGGTAAGGTCTATTTGGTATAAAAAAAAAGAATAATGAAGGAAGTGACGAATCTAAAAAAAGAGGGGGGAAATCTGAATTCTTTCAGATTTTCCAATTTCCTTGAAAATAGGAATTCGGTATTGCAATACAATAATGTAAGAAACTTTTCTATTCCACCTTTTAGAATTAGAAGAAGAGCCCAGGAGGGACAAAAATCTTTCTATGCAAAATTTAAATAATAGACGTATGGATATTCGCGCAGCCTTGATTTTCGGGCTGTTTTATGGGTCGTTAATCACATTTTCAAAAATAACAAGTTATCTTTTCCTTGTCCGCTATTGGATTTTTCAAGACGAAGAGGGGACTGGTAAAGCGCGAGCACTCAGTAATGGATTTACGTTGGGGCATTTGTTGGGGTATTTATTAATTTACTACTTGCCCTTTTACAATATTGTCAGCAATTTTTACCTGAAAATCATACTGGCTCTTTGCCTTCTTTTGTACCATTTTTTCTGGACCAATCATCATCTAGACATTTATCTACCAAAATCGTTTTCGGCTCCGAGACGCGATCAAGCCCTAGCTTTTGTTTATGGTTTCAGTTATAGATTACTGAATTTTACTTTTTTTCCGAACGCGGTATTCTCGAGAATGATCATAGCGTACTTGATACAATGCAAGTATAAGGTGCTCTATATATCGACTACTTTTTTGGTTTGGAGTATAGGCCATTTGATTTGTATCAAATTGGTTCAATTTTGCACATTATGGCTACAGAAAAATTTCTCTGCCTTTCTAATTCTTACTCATCAACTGTATCTTCAAGATAAAATCAAGAAGATAAGATCTAGGGCTATATCTCTAGCCCAAATGTTTGAGTATAAACCAGATCAAGTCATGAAACCAGGGATATACCGTGAGGCACAAACAATCGATGAAATGATTCAAATATTAGCTACGATTCTGTTTATTGTAGCCCTGTATTTTTTAGGAAAATCGCCGATACCTTTTGTTCCTCATCGTTCATCCGTGCCTAATGCAGTCGAGCTAGCTAGGATGGAACGCCTAGAGGAAGACGCCAAAGTGCAAAGAGAGATAGAAGATAGATTCTATCCATTAGAGTACTTCGAAGAAGAACAAAAGAAAGACGAAAAGTCAGATGACGAAGAAAAAAACAGGGCTCTAATTTCGAAAAAGAGTAACAAAAAACGAAAAGAAAGAGAAAAAGAGCACAGCGACGAACTCGACGAGGAAAGGAATAAAGAAATTTCGGATATGGATGAGGAAGAGCTCGAAGAAAGTGAAAAGGGAGACAGCAACGAACTCGACGAGGAAGAGAATGAAGAAATTTCGGATATGGATGAAGAAACAGGATTTGAAAATACCCTTTATACTTTCTTTTCGGATTGCTTTTTCGAGTCCTTTTCATTTTATGCTTTCCTTTTCCACCGGTTGAAATTTTATTATGCTTTGCTTTTCCACCGGTTGAAATTTTATTATGCTTTGCTTTTCCACCGGTTGCAATTTTTTTATGGTTACCTTTTCGACTTTTTTTCGTCTTCTAGTCGCTTTTTGAACCGATTCAAGCCCCTTTTTTCTCCCTTTTTGATCGTGGTCAAACATTTTGACCTCTACTTCAATCTCTTGTCCGTTTATATCCCTGATTTGAAGTTACTTAAGTGGTTTTTGAAGTTCCTGAAGTGGTTTTTGTTCAACCATAAAATGGTTTTTAGCGCCATTTTCCGCGGTTTTTCCCATTTCTTTTTCAATCCGCGCAGGTGGGTTCAACCTTACCGCTACATCAAAACTTCTTTCTACGAAGATAGTGGCAAAAAAGGGGGATTTTCACAATTTGGTTTTTATAAATGTGAAAGCGATGGAAAAGACCGGACCTCTTTCACATATCCCCTTTCTTTAATCACTTTTTATAAAATGATTGAAGGAAAACTTTCTTTGTTTAGAAAAAACAAGCTACTGCCCGATAGGGATAGATTGTACACCCTTTGGGTTTTACGAAATGACAAGAAAAGGGCCAGTCTGAACAAGGAATTAAGAAAAAGAGTACAGAAGCTACAAAGCGGATCTCCTTTTAGGGATGCATTTGACATACGGAGAAAGCTCTTTCAATTCAAATACACTCCGAAAGCTTTGCGATCAATTTCTGAGACCTTGTTTGACCAAATGCACCCATCGGGAGGAAAAAAAAGGGAAAATGACCCCGTCTGGGATGGACCTTCTCGCGGAGCTTTTTGGTATAACCATAAATTCACGAAAACAGCAGCGGAACAGGGGGTTGACGAGGAAGAGCACCTGCAAACAATGTGGTTTTTTTTTAAAGACTTGAGACCTTTAAATCAGAAAGAGCAGTATTTGATACTCGAACGCGAGAAAGAGGAACGGGAAAGCCGGGCAAAACAAAAGCTTAGACGGCAAGTTTTCGAAAAGAGTCTATTAGGGAAAACTTTGAGAATACTTAAAAAAACGGCTCCTTATAAGATTTTGCTAAAGTTAAAGAAAAAGACAAAGAAAGTAACATTGACAAACAAACAAAAGAAGGCTTGCCGCTTGAATCGGATTTTCACTAGAATTTTGGTTCTGAATTCTAATTTGAGACCAAGTTCAAAAAGAAGCCTTTATTCCTATCCAAACCCATTTTTAGATAAAATAAACAAAATACGTCGAAATCGTAACACGGTATACGACATTATGAATACCTACTATCAGGGTTTGAGCGGTTTCACACATAAAGACATTCCGAAAATGCGCAAAAAATATCAAAAATACCGTAAGTTTCAGCTGAAACTACGGACAATCATGAAAAAAGTTCCTCGGTGGGAATACAACATCGATGAGGAAAAAAAAGATTATAGTGAATACACGATAAGAAATGACGATGTAGTATCCGAAGACGTCTATTTGCGTACAAGAAAAGCAAAATTTAGGGTATTTCGAACCAAAGTCTGGAAATACTATGAGCGACATGAGAAACGTGAAATTAAGCAATGGTATTTTTACCGTTACGCTAAGATCACGGATTTTCGTCGCAATATGGTCAAAGGTGCGGACCGCACCCAAAGGCGAAAAGTAACGATTTGTGGGTGGTATGAACACCGGGCCCAGTCACCCCTTTTTTTGCCCAAACGAAGGAAAACCCTTTTACTCATTCTGCTCACTTTAGATATCTTTGAGCTTATGAAAAAAGTTTATAGATTTCTACTACGGGAATCCGAGTTTAAAGTGAGAGTTAAGCGTATATCGGAAAGGATAAACCGAATTTGGAAGAAACTGTGGAATCTGCCAGATTCTCAAAAGAGTGCTATAGAGGCTGCTATAGAAGCAGAAAACGAACTACAAGGGCTCAGGGAAGACGAAGAAGACGAAAAAGAAGCAGGGAATGCCTTAGAAGTAGAAGAATGGCAGGAGCGCCGAGAGGCGCATGAGATCCGAGCCATTTGTATAGCTGAGACGTGGGAACTCCTTCAATCGGGTCATGCAATAAGATCTCTGATACTATTAATCCAATCGTTTTTAAGGAAATATGTGATCTTTCCTTTATTGATAATAGCTAAAAATATGGCTCGTATACTCTTATTTCAAAGTCCCGAATTGTTTCAGGATTTCGCGGATTTAAAGAAGGAAACTCACACCTTGTGCGATTTTGGTGGTATTCCACTTGACGAGTCACAAGACCCAATAGGGTGGTTCACAGATGGTTGTCAGATAAGGATCCACTTTCCTTTTGAGTGGAAACCTTGGCGAGAACCCGATCAAAGCAAAGAGAGCAGTGTGGCAGAGGATTTTTATTTAACCGTTTTTGGAAGAATAACTACGATTCCTTTTGGTACGGCTCGCGAACCCTATCCATTTTTTAAAACCGTTTTTGAAGAACTAAAGAAAAAAAAAGCTTCTCAAGAACTCAAAAACCTACTCACAAGTGTAATTAGAAAGTTGCAAAAGAAGGGTTTTTTGAAGTTTAAAAGAGAAGGGTTTCTTCGAAAAGGTCTTTTAGCTTTTCAAAAAAAAGGCTTTAAATCCAAGCTGCTAAAGGGCGTAAAAGTAAAAAAAAGAACAAATTTGAAAAAAGGGCCACAATCTAAATTAACAAAAAAGAAAAAAGAAAGGAAAGTGGATAAAACAAGCACAATCATAAATGAAATAGAAAGGCTTATAAAAAGAAAAGAAAAGAAAAAAAGACTTTTCATTATTCAAACAAGCATTAGTTCGACCAAAACCAGTTCTCATTCTAAAATCTCAGAAGCACTACGAAGGGTTTCTAAAATATTCAAAAGAAGAAAGGCACGATTCATTCGTAAATCTAAAATTTTTAGAATATTTATCATTGAATGGATATACGTGAAAATTTTAGATTTGAAAAAGAGATTTCTAGATGAAATAAATAAGAAAAGGAATAGTCTGAAAATGGTTGCACAGTTTTTTTCTAAATTCAAAAAAAAAAGAAAAAAAAAAATGATTGGCAAGGGCATTAAAGGCATTAATAAAAAGAAAAGAACAAAAAGCCGTTTTATTTCAACTATAAAAAAACAGACTTTTAATTTGAGAAATAGTCAAATTAGTAATAGTCAAAAAACCATTGTTTTTGACTTATCCTCTCTGTCACAAGCATATGTATTTTTTAAATTATCACAAACGGAGAAGTCTTCTTTTAGAGTATCTAAATTCCGTAATTTGAAAAATTTTAGACTTGGGATGAATCGATGGAAAGAATGGTTAAGAGGCCATTTTGACTATTATCTTTTATCTGACATTAGATGGTCCAGATTAGAAGCACAAAAATGGCGAAATAAAATGAATCAATGTCGCACGGCTGAAAATCACAATTTCAAGAAAGGGGATTTATATGAAGTAGACTCATTGCCGATTAACCCACAAAAATTGAAATTTAAAAAGCACCTTAGATATGATCTTTTAGCATATAGCTTCCTTAATGCTGAATATAAGAAGGATCCCTATGTCATAGCGCCATCATTAGTAAATAATAAACACACCGCAATTGCACATCTTTACAACCTACACAAAGATAGCCTTGTGGATATGCTGACAAGTAACTATCAAAATTTGCGCGATTCCATGGAAAAGCACCCTTTGTTGGATATGCATATGGACGTTAATAGGACGGCACTGCGTAGGCGGATGTATTATAATCAGATACGATTTGATGTTGAAGATAAGAAAAAAGGATCTAAGGTGGTGGATAAGGTCGCTATTGATTCTTGGGTAACTGGACAGAATAGGGTGCTCCCGGACGGGTGGTTTCCGAAGGACCACCTCGACGAGTTGGAGTGGGTAGAGACCGCAATTCTTGCCCTAGCAACCATACGGCACCACACCTGTTTCTCTGTTTACGCCTTATTTTGGCCTAAGTTTGATAGCCATGGGCTAGACAAGCTTGGCTGTGTTTTTCGGTATGAAAAGTCGTATGATGAAAGACGTACCCCGATTTTCAAAAAACAAAAAAGCATGGATAAGCGAAAAAAAGACTTGGCTGCTAGAAAAAAAAAACTTTCGGGGAGGGCCCAAGCGATAAAGATTGCTCAACGAGAGTTTGACCTGAGTTTGATACTAGAACCTGAAGAAGTTGAAAAAATCGACAATAAGAACTTTTTTGATTGGATGGGGTTAAATAATGAAAACGAACTAGAAGAACTAATGGAACGCAATAATGATGAAAAAAAAAGTTCTTTCCTAGGATCGAGTTTTTTTCTCTTCCCAGAATTTATCCAACTTTATAATTTACTAAATCTTTATGCGAAAGCGGAGTGGACCACGCCGATTCATTCTTTTTTGCAAAATCGAAAAATACGTTCGCGCTCCTCTTACGCGGATTTAAAGGTTGAGGTTGAAGGAGTGAACTGCTACATGTACATGTACGACAAAAAGGAAGGGCCGGCGAAAGCACCTTGGGACTCGAACAGGGCCCGACGTCGTCGTCGACATCGCAGGGCGTTATTGAACCTAGGGAGAAAAGACCCTAGGAAGGAAACGGCTTTGGACATTATGATAGATCCTAATGAGAGAGAAAGGGCTTATGCTGAGGCGATATCCAAAATGAAGGCCGAAGAACAAAAGAAAATAGACGAAGAATACGAAGAACAAAAGGAAAAAAAGAAAAAAGAACAAGGAAAGGCCTTTGACGAAACAAGCTACAGAAAAAAACACAAAAAAAGATTTGCTCGGGTGAGTACATTGAAACCGATAAAGTATTCAAGGTTTCGAAAGACGGCGCTGAAGGATCTAAAAGAGTCGAATTATTTTCGGTATCAAGTGGACTATAGCCTACGTTATTTGATAGCCGACTATCTTACTAATGTTACACGCACAAGCCAAGTTACCAATAAAGCAACTAACCCGAAGCTACTTATTGTTTTCATTAAAGATCTTATAGAAATGAGTCAATTTGGAATCATGGGAACTACTCAAAATCAACTTCCAACTTTGCAAGATATCCTAAAAATGGGGTATCTCGTTCTGAACCCCATTCGTACCTTTAAAAGATTGAGGTGGGAGCGCATTACGTATGAAATCCTAGCGATTTCCCTGATTCATAAGAATCAATTCCAAAAATTGGCCTACACTCCGGGTCCGGACAATAAAAGAGACCCTTGTCTGGAGATAGGTGTGAACAAAGTGAAGCAAACTACATATAAGGTCCGCAAGGGGCGCAAGGTAGTAGAATCGTTGAGCGTACGAAGACTGACAGTTAAGAGGTGTTGGGGACTGCGTGTGTCTTATGGGAAATTTGGGTGTCCTAGGTCTTTCTGGACCAAATTGATTCGATATTTAGTTCACCCATTCGCAATCCCATTGAAAGCCAAAGGACGTGGAAAGAAACAGAGAAAGCGGTCTCCTTGGTCTTATGAGAGAGTATTTGGTCTATTCAACTGGAAAACCGAAGTACGTCCAAAGAAACAGAGAAAGCGGACTCCTTGGTCTTATGAGAGAGTATTTGGTCAATTCCACGCAGACCAGATGAGGTTCTTTTATAAAATAGGTGTTTGCGGCAAGTTCAAGCGCGAATGCACAGCTATCCTTCTAAGCCTTCTAACTGACCCTAAGCATGCGAACGACAGAATCAAAAAGCTTATTCTTTTGGACGAGGGAGTGCCAGATACGCTTGTCGAAAAGGGTCTGCTTGTTCCTGAAAATCTTTTATCCCCCAGACGCCGCAGACAATTGAGAATTTTAAATGAACTAAATAAAAAAAAGAAAAAAGAGAAAAGAATCCCTAAAACAAAATTAACCCGCTACACCAAACTTCTTAAAGAAACTGGACGTATGGATTTGAACCTACTATTGAGAGAACTAGACGAACGAGAAAAGAGACAAGGAGAGGAACGACTAAATCTAGTTCAAAAGAAAGAAAGAGAACAAGAAGAACTACGCAAGAAAGAAGCAGAAAGCAAAGAATTAAATAGAATCAGAAAGAAACTAATGAGATTAAAGTTTTTTCTTTGGCCGAATTATCGACTCGAAGACTTAGCTTGTATGAATCGCTATTGGTTTGATACTACTAATGGCAGCCGTTTCAGTATGTTAAGGATCCGAGTATATCCACGATTGAAAACCCGTTAATCTTCCAGTTTGATTTGACTAGAATACCCATACCATTATAATGGATTGTTTTACATTCCAGGTGTACCCCATGAAATATAGAAATGGCTCAACAAAAGAAAGAAGCTTTTGTTGAGCCATTGTTTGATTTTTAGATTTTCATTTGAATATTCCAATTTTTCTCTTTTGTTTATCTTGTGTAAGTGGAGAAAGAAATAGACTCTTCTTTTGTATCCCGAGCCGAATCCAATTTCAATTTGAATGAATTGTTGATTCATTTTTGATTTTCAAAAATGAGAAGTTCATAACGAAATGAATATTTTATTATATAATAAATGGAGAAATTCAAAAAGAACTAGGATTCTTATTACTGATCAGTCAAATTCATTTTTTAAAAAAAGAAAAGATAAGGAAACCTTGTTTTATGGTAAAAACTCCATTAATTTCAGTTATCTCGCAAGAAGAAAAAGAAAAGAATAGAGGGTCCGTTGAATTTCAAGTATTTTGTTTTAACAAGAAAATAGACAAAATTTCTTCCCATTTGAAATTGCACAGAAAGGACTATTTATCTCAGAGAGGTCTACATAAAATTTTGGGAAAACGCGATCGTCTGCTGTCTTATTTGTCAAAGAAAAATAGAGTACGTTATAAAGAATTAATAAATAGGTTGAATATTCGCGAGTCAAAAACTCGTTCAATTTGAAATGTTATTTTCAATTATTTGCTTTATTAGATTTTTGCATTTGGATGAATGTCTTTTCGTTTTCGGCAATTCATGAAAGAAAAAATCGAGGAAAAACTTATGACTATACCAGCTACAAGAAAAGACCTCATGATAGTCAATATGGGCCCTCACCACCCATCAATGCACGGTGTTCTTCGGCTCATCCTTACTCTAGATGGTGAAGATGTTATCGACTGTGAACCCGTATTGGGTTATTTACACAGAGGGATGGAAAAAATTGCGGAAAATCGAACTATTATACAATATCTGCCTTATGTAACACGTTGGGATTATTTGGCTACTATGTTCACAGAAGTAATAACTGTAAATGCCCCAGAGCAATTGGGAAATATTCAAGTACCTAAAAGGGCTGGCTATATCAGAACAATTATGCTCGAATTAAGTCGTATAGCTTCTCATCTATTATGGCTTGGACCCTTTATGGCCGATATTGGCGCACAAACCCCCTTTTTTTATATTTTCAGAGAAAGAGAATTAATATATGATCTGTTTGAAGCAGCCACCGGTATGAGAATGATGCATAATTATTTTCGTATCGGAGGAGTTGCAGCCGATCTACCTCATGGCTGGATAGATAAATGCTTGGATTTCTGTAATTATTTTTTAACAGGACTTGCTGAATATGAAAAGCTTATTACGCGGAATCCTATTTTTTTAGAGCGAGTAGAGGGAATAGGCATTATTGGTAAAGAAGAAGCAATAAATTGGGGTTTATCAGGACCAATGCTACGAGCTTCCGGAATGCAATGGGATCTTCGTAAAATCGAGAATTCTGAATGTTACAAAAAATTCGATTGGGAGGTTCAGTGGCAAAAAGAAGGAGATTCATTAGCTCGCTATTTAGTCCGAATCGGTGAAATGAGGGAATCCATAAAAATTATTCAACAGGCTCTGGAAGGAATTCCGGGAGGTCCTTATGAGAATTTAGAAATTCGATGTTTTGATAGAGAAAGGTATCCAGAATGGGGCGGTTTTGAATATCGATTCATTAGTAAAAAACCTTCTCCTACTTTTGAATTGCCGAAACAAGAACTTTATGTGAGAGTTGAAGCCCCAAAAGGAGAATTGGGAGTTTTTATGATAGGAGATCGGAGCAGCTTTCCTTGGAGATGGAAAATACGTCCACCGGGTTTTATGAATTTGCAAATTCTTCCTCAGTTAGTTAAAAGAATGAAATTGGCTGATATTATGACAATACTAGGTAGCATAGATATCATTATGGGAGAAGTTGATCGTTGAGATGATAATTGATACACCAGAAGTACAAGATATCAATTCTTTTTCCAGATTCGAATCCCTACAAGAGATATATGGGATCGTCTGGATGCTTGTCCCTATTTTTACCCTTGTAGTGGGAATCACAATAGGTGTATTAGTAATTGTGTGGTTAGAAAGAGAAATATCCGCGGGGATACAACAACGTATTGGGCCTGAATACGCCGGTCCTTTCGGAATTCTTCAAGCTCTAGCAGATGGGACAAAACTGCTTTTGAAAGAGAACCTTCTTCCATCTAGAGGGGATAGCCCTTTGTTCAGTATTGGCCCATCCATGGCAGTTATATCAATTCTTCTAAGTTATTCAGTAATTCCTTTTAGCTATCGCCTTGTTTTAGCTGATCTAAATGTTGGTGTTTTTTTATGGATTGCCATTTCAAGTATTGCTCCCATTGGACTTCTTATGTCAGGATATGGATCAAATAATAAATATTCCTTTTTAGGTGGTCTACGAGCTGCCGCTCAATCAATTAGTTATGAAATACCATTAACTCTATGTGTGTTGTCAATATCTCTACGTGTGATTCGTTAAAACAGAAACCCGCATTCGGGTTGAGGAACTAAACCAGATAGTTATATGAGTGAAAGAAAACAGCTTCTATTCTATAGTCTAAAATGAGAAATTGGCAGTAAAAAACGGAGTCTCATTTCCTATGTACAAGAGGTAAGCGGAAGTAAACATTAAGGGAAAGGGCCCTTGCCCCAAGATTGGTTGAGTAGTCATCCTGGCTTGAAGCGGGCTCAAAAGATCAACCGGATACGGTTTTCCTTACCCTTTCTGCCTATTCCCTCATATCTATTACCATAACAATACCAAATGGGGAGCTCCTTTAAAATGAGTGGATAGTTAGGAACACCAAAATACATAAAGGATTGGTAATGGAGATTTTGTAAATTGTCCAAAAGGAAAGGACATTGTTACATAACATAAAAAGAAGAGTAATTGGGGGCTTTAAGTTGGTAGAAATGATCAAGCAGTACTCCTCGCAATTCCGACCTAGAGTATGCTCCGATCCACCGATTCAATAAATAACTATCAGGAACGAAATAATCCTTTATTCACTTTTTTGAAACCCCCCTTTAGAAAGAAGAATAGGAAAACGAAAAAAAGAGTAAGACTCGAATTTCAATACATTACAATAGAAATAAAAAAGTCGATTTTTTATCTTTCTATTGTAATTCTAGTTTTAACTCGTGCCATTATTCAAGTCATGAACTTAACGAAAATAATGTAAAAACGTTTTCGTAATCGAAAACCCCGGGTCGGAATATTTATGTATATCTTGAGACGGGGTATTTTATTCAAGGATTAAGCTATTACTCAAGAAAGAAAAACGCAAATATTTAAAGGATGAGATCAATTCAGAAGTACTTTTTCCCTTTATTATTTCTTTTCGTTTTTAGTAGACAGAATTCCTTTGGTCTAATTCGGGACCTTCCAATAGATTTTTAAAAACTTTATCTAGCCTACAAATAGAGCCAGATAAAAAGGACTTGGTACTTCAATTTATTTGAGGCCCTTGAGGAGCCGTATGAGGTAAAAAAATCTCACGTACGGTTCTGTAATAGCGATGGGAATAGTGATGATTTTGCCGACTAGGATTTTCTAATAGTTCAAGTACAGTTGATATAATTGAGGCGCAGTCAAAATATGGTTTTTGGGGGTGGAATTTGTGGCGTCAACCTATAGGGTTTCTTATTTTTCTAATTGCTTCCCTAGCCGAATGCGAAAGATTACCCTTTGATTTACCAGAAGCAGAGGAAGAGTTAGTAGCCGGCTATCAAACCGAATATTCTGGTATAAAGTTTGGTTTATTTTACGTTACTTCCTATTTAAATTTATTAGTTTCTTCCTTATTTGTAACAATTCTTTATTTGGGCGGTTGGAATCTCTCTCTTCCGTACATAGACTTTCCTCCTTTATTTGAAATAAATAACGCGGGTGGAATCTTTAGAACAACAATTACACTTTTTATTACATTAGCTAAAACTTTTTTTTTCTTGTTTATTTCTATCACAACAAGATGGACTTTACCTAGGCTAAGAATGGACCAACTATTAAATCTTGGGTGGAAATTTCTTTTACCTATTTCTCTCGGTAATCTATTATTAACAACTTCTTCTCAACTCTTTTCGCTGTAAGGGAAATGAAATAAAAAAGGACTAGAAGATTCTATCTTCACGGTGTGTATGAAACAAGAGAAAGAAAGGTAAAATTATTCAGAGATATTCGCGATATGTTCCCTATGGTAACTGGATTCATGAATTATGGTCAACAAACAGTACGAGCCGCAAGGTACATTGGTCAAAGTTTGATGATTACCTTATCCCACGCAAATCGCTTCCCTGTAACTATTCAATATCCCTATGAAAAATTAATTACATCGGAGCGTTTTCGCGGTCGAATCCATTTTGAATTTGATAAATGCATTGCGTGTGAAGTATGTGTTCGTGTATGCCCTATAGATCTACCTGTTGTTGATTGGAAATTTGAAACGGATATTAGAAAGAAACGCTTACTTAATTACAGTATTGATTTTGGAATTTGTATCTTTTGTGGTAATTGCGTTGAGTATTGTCCAACAAATTGTTTATCCATGACCGAAGAATATGAACTTTCAACCTATGATCGTCACGAATTGAATTATAATCAAACTGCTCTGGGTCGTTTACCAATGCCAGTAATTGAGGATTATACAATCCGAACCATTTTGAATTCACCTAAAATCAAAAGTGGATAAACCTCTTTCTTTTTTTAATTAAAAAAAATTCCAATTATTAAAGTTCATCTTTGGCCTAAAAGAATAAAGAATCCGGTCTTTTTTTCTTGTTCAATAAGGACAAACTGGAACTATTGATTGGTTAGTGAGAGCCCCGGCTTCATTTGGATTTAAAGTTTATTTTCATACCCTTTCTTTATTCGAAATATAGAGTGGGGAGTTGTCGAATTAAATTATTCGACCTACGGCAATTCACACTCATTAAAATTGTAATTGAATCTTACTGGGTTGGTGTCGTAAAAGTTTTCTTGGTGGGGTCAATAAGGTCATGAAAAAGATTTCTATTTATATATTTCTTACATAAAATGGATTTGCCCGGACCAATACACGATTTTCTTTTAGTTTTTCTGGGATCAAGCCTTATATTAGGGAGTATAGGGGTCGTATTACTTACCAACCCTATTTATTCTGCCTTTTCTTTGGGATTTGTTTTTATTTGTATATCTTTATTTTATATTCTATCAAACTCCTATTTTGTAGCTGCTGCACAGCTCCTTATTTACGTAGGAGCTATAAACGTTTTAATAATATTTGCTGTGATGTTCATGAATGGTTCAGAATATTACAAAGAAAGTCCTCTTTGGACTGTTGGGGATGGGCTTACTTCACTAATTTCTACAATTCTTTTTCTTTCACTAATTACTACTATTCTAAATACATCATGGTATGGGATTATTTGGACTACAAGATTAAACCAGATTATAGAGAAAGATTTGATAAGTAATAGCCAACAGCTTGGAATTCATTTATCAACAGATTTTTTTCTTCCATTTGAACTCATTTCTATAATTCTTTTAGTTGCTTTGTTAGGTGCAATTTCTGTGGCTCGTCAGTAAAAATACTTTTTCATTTCTAATCTAACTGGCAAAACAACAAAAATTCGAAGTGAAATGCTCTTCTGTTTTATCATATCTATCTGCTTTGAATTCTGCGTGAAGACTTTTCATTCTATTAATTTAAATTAAGTCAAATCTATTTTTTCGACATATTGCCTTTGTTTCACAATTGTTTTTAGTAGCATTAAAATGAATTGAATCTGTTGCATTCTTGTTGCTATTGAAACGAATTCAAATGGATAAGGAGCTCTTCAATGATACTCGAACATGTCCTTATTTTGAGTTCTTTTTTATTTTCTATTGGTATCTATGGATTAATTACCAGTCGGAATATGATTAGGGCTCTTATGTCTCTTGAACTTATGCTGAATGGGGTTAATTTAAATTTTGTAACATTTTCTGATTTTTTTGATAGTCGCCAACTAAAAGGTGACATTTTCTCCCTTTTTGTTATAGCCATTGCAGCCGCTGAAGCAGCTATTGGACCGGCTATTCTTTCGTCAATTTATCGTAACAAAAAATCAATTCGTATTAATCAATCGAATTTATTGAATAAGTAGTATGAATTATCTAATTCATATTTTCTCATTCATCAATTTAAGTTGGTATGTATGATATGTGACCTAGATTCTATTTGCGAAAACAGAGGAAATCAAAGCAAAGTATCTTGGGCCTTTTTTTAAGACCAAAAGTAGTAGGTTGAAAAATTCTGCTAAATCATTGATTCATCTGGTGGCGAAATATATCCGTTATTTCAAAACGAATTGACTAGATCGAAAATTTATGACGTCTAAATAATTATAGACCCCATGTCACACTCAGTAAAAATTTATGATACATGTATAGGGTGTACTCAATGTGTCAGAGCCTGCCCTACAGATGTATTAGAAATGATACCCTGGGACGGATGTAAAGCTAAGCAAATTGCTTCCGCTCCAAGAACAGAGGACTGTGTCGGATGTAAAAGATGTGAATCCGCCTGTCCAACAGATTTCTTAAGTGTTCGGGTTTATTTATGGCATGAAACAACTCGAAGTATGGGTCTAGCTTATTAATACCTTTCGAAAAACCCCAGTTGAATTGAATAAATTTTTCTTGTTTTTTTACTGACAAAACCCGTACTCGAAAAAAAAAAGAGAATAGAGATTAATAGATTCTATTTTTGAGCATGGGTTTTATGGTCCAAGTTTATCTTGTCTTTACCATGAATTATTTTCCTTGGTTAACAATAATTGTTATTTTTCCGATCTCAGCCGGTTCTTTGATTTTCTTTCTCCCTCATAGAGGAAATAAGGTAACTAAATGGTATACTTTGTGCGTCTGTTCACTAGAACTCCTTCTAACGGCCTATGCATTCTGTTATCATTTCCAATTGGACGATCCATTAATCCAACTGGTGGAGGATTCTAAATGGATCCTTTTTTTTCATTTTGACTGGAGATTGGGAATAGATGGACTCTCCCTCGGACCCATTTTACTGACGGGATTTATCACCACTTTGGCTACTTTAGCAGCTTGGCCCATTACTCGAGATTCCCGATTATTCCATTTCATGATGTTAGCAATGTACAGTGGTCAAATAGGATCATTTTCTTCTCAGGATCTTTTGCTTTTTTTCCTAATGTGGGAGCTAGAGTTAATTCCAGTTTATTTACTTTTATCCATGTGGGGGGGAAAGAAACGCCTGTATTCATCTACAAAGTTTATTTTGTACACTGCAGGAAGTTCCATCTTTTTATTAATAGGCGTTCTAAGTATCGGGTTATACGGTTCTAACGAGCCAACATTCAATTTTGAAATATTAGCTTATAGATCGTATCCTGCCGCACTAGAAATAATATTCTATATCGGCTTTCTTATTGCTTTTGCTGTCAAATCACCGATCATACCCTTACATACATGGTTACCAGACACTCATGGAGAGGCCCATTACAGTACTTGTATGCTTCTAGCCGGAATCTTATTAAAAATGGGAGCTTATGGATTGGTTCGGATCAATATGGAATTATTGCCCCATGCGCATTCTATATTTGCCCCCTACTTCATTATAGTAGGCGCAATGCAAATAGTTTATGCAGCTTCGACATCTCTTGGTCAACGTAATTTAAAAAAAAGAATAGCCTACTCCTCTGTATCTCATATGGGTTTCATAATTATAGGAATTGGCTCTATAACGGATGCGGGACTCAGTGGAGCTCTTTTACAAATAATCTCTCATGGATTTATTGGTGCTGCGCTTTTTTTCTTGGCAGGGACGAGTTATGATAGAATACGTATTGGTTTTTTCGACGAAATGGGTGGAATGGCCGTCGCCATTCCGAAAATATTTACGATGTTCAGTATCTTATCGATGGCTTCCCTTGCATTACCGGGCATGAGTGGTTTTGTTGCAGAATTGATAGTCTTTTTTGGAATAATCACCAGCCAAAAATTTCTTTTAATGCCAAAAATAATAATTACTTTTGTAATGGCAATTGGAATGATATTAACTCCGATTTATTCACTATCTATGTTACGCCAAATGTTCTATGGTTACAGGCTTTTTAATGCCCCAAACTCCTCTTTTTTTGATTCTGGTCCGCGAGAGTTATTTGTTTCGATTTCTATCCTTTTACCCGTAATAGGTATGGGTATTTATCCCGATTTTCTTCTCTCATTGTCGGTTGACAAGGTTGAATTGATTGTATCAAATTTTTTTATAGATAGCTTTCAGAAATAAAACAAAAAAGTCAAAAATGAAATCCTATATCAAAGTCACATTTTTGTTGGACTTGCACAATGAAAAAAGCGTCTCTTTGCCTTAATTTCAAGTTAAGCAAAAAGAAAAAATGGATTTGTAATCAGACATCCTTGGCCCTTGTGAAAACCATTTGAATCAAGTTATATGTAGTGATTCGAATGGTTCTCAATGGCTTTTACGACGTTTTCTTATATTTCTGCAAGCCCTTTGCTTCGACAATCTGGTTTTCTATTTCTCATTAAAAACCTTCAATTTAATTCTATTAAATTGGAAATGAACCATAACTATGTAATCCTATTTTTAATATATTAATTCCGAAATAGCATATCCAAATTATAAGAAAGCCAATAGAAGCCACAATTGCGGAATTTACACCTTCCGAGTTTTTCTTTTCTCGAATATGTAAATAAATCGCAAATATCGTCCAAGTAATAAACGCCCAAGTTTCCTTTGGGTCCCAACTCCAATACGACCCCCATGCCTCATTAGCCCATACTGCTCCCGAAAGAATTCCTATGGTTAAAAAGAGAAATCCTAGACTAATTAGACGATAACTCCAATAATCAAATTGTTGAAGCAAATGAGACTTGTAATAATTTACAGAAGAAGGAAAAGGAGTTTTTAGTAAAATATCCTCTCTTTCATTTATGTATTGGATATTGGAAAAGAACCCATTTAATAAAGAATTCAAATTACCAAACACCCTTATACTTTTTCGAAATGTAATGACTAAAAGAGCTATTGATAATAACGATCCACACAAAAGAGATGCATAACTCAATATCATCGTACTTACGTGCATCATTAACCACTGGGAGTGGAGAGCGGGCACTAAGATTTTTGGTTGCTGGATTTGAGTTAAAAGACCTGAAGTAGCAAAGCCTTGGATAAAAAGAGTACTTGGTGAGGTTATTTCGATTAAATGAAATTTAAAGTTTTTCAAATACGGAAGCATATTAATAATGGAGAAATTCCATGAAAGAAAGATTAATGATTCATATAAATTACTTAATGGGAAATGCCCTGAATAAATCCAACGAGTTATTAATAATCCGGTTATACAGAACAAAGTCACTAGCATGCCCTTTTCTGACGAATTCTGTAGTCTTACAATTTCATTGACCAATAAAGTTATTAAATGAATTGTAATAACAATTACAACAACCGAAAAACATATATGGGTCAATATGTGCTCTAAAGTCAAAAAGATCATACAAATAAGATAAGTGAGGGTTCCTCCAATTAAAATAAAAAGAAATAGAAATCGGAAAAGGAATTTATTCCAATAAATAAGAAAATAGAATATGGTTTTTTTTATCTCGAATAGAACATCATATGCCGCTACTCGGACTCGAACCGAGATGCTTTAGCACTGCTTCCTAAGAGCAGCGTGTCTACCAATTTCACCATAGCGGCTTATTCGAAAGTATGATAACCTTTTTTTTTTTAATTGTCTAGATTAACGTAGTGAGTTCCATGGCTTTTTTATTTCGATTTTCTAAAGGGGGGTTTCAAAAAAGTGAATAAAGGATTATTTCGTTCCTGATAGTTATTTATTGAATCGGTGGATCGGAGCATACTCTAGGTCGGAATTGCGAGGAGTACTGCTTGATCATTTCTACCAACTTAAAGCCCCCAATTACTCTTCTTTTTATGTTATGTAACAATGTCCTTTCCTTTTGGACAATTTACAAAATCTCCATTACCAATCCTTTATGTATTTTGGTGTTCCTAACTATCCACTCATTTTAAAGGAGCTCCCCATTTGGTATTGTTATGGTAATAGATATGAGGGAATAGGCAGAAAGGGTAAGGAAAACCGTATCCGGTTGATCTTTTGAGCCCGCTTCAAGCCAGGATGACTACTCAACCAATCTTGGGGCAAGGGCCCTTTCCCTTAATGTTTACTTCCGCTTACCTCTTGTACATAGGAAATGAGACTCCGTTTTTTACTGCCAATTTCTCATTTTAGACTATAGAATAGAAGCTGTTTTCTTTCACTCATATAACTATCTGGTTTAGTTCCTCAACCCGAATGCGGGTTTCTGTTTTAACGAATCACACGTAGAGATATTGACAACACACATAGAGTTAATGGTATTTCATAACTAATTGATTGAGCGGCAGCTCGTAGACCACCTAAAAAGGAATATTTATTATTTGATCCATATCCTGACATAAGAAGTCCAATGGGAGCAATACTTGAAATGGCAATCCATAAAAAAACACCAACATTTAGATCAGCTAAAACAAGGCGATAGCTAAAAGGAATTACTGAATAACTTAGAAGAATTGATATAACTGCCATGGATGGGCCAATACTGAACAAAGGGCTATCCCCTCTAGATGGAAGAAGGTTCTCTTTCAAAAGCAGTTTTGTCCCATCTGCTAGAGCTTGAAGAATTCCGAAAGGACCGGCGTATTCAGGCCCAATACGTTGTTGTATCCCCGCGGATATTTCTCTTTCTAACCACACAATTACTAATACACCTATTGTGATTCCCACTACAAGGGTAAAAATAGGGACAAGCATCCAGACGATCCCATATATCTCTTGTAGGGATTCGAATCTGGAAAAAGAATTGATATCTTGTACTTCTGGTGTATCAATTATCATCTCAACGATCAACTTCTCCCATAATGATATCTATGCTACCTAGTATTGTCATAATATCAGCCAATTTCATTCTTTTAACTAACTGAGGAAGAATTTGCAAATTCATAAAACCCGGTGGACGTATTTTCCATCTCCAAGGAAAGCTGCTCCGATCTCCTATCATAAAAACTCCCAATTCTCCTTTTGGGGCTTCAACTCTCACATAAAGTTCTTGTTTCGGCAATTCAAAAGTAGGAGAAGGTTTTTTACTAATGAATCGATATTCAAAACCGCCCCATTCTGGATACCTTTCTCTATCAAAACATCGAATTTCTAAATTCTCATAAGGACCTCCCGGAATTCCTTCCAGAGCCTGTTGAATAATTTTTATGGATTCCCTCATTTCACCGATTCGGACTAAATAGCGAGCTAATGAATCTCCTTCTTTTTGCCACTGAACCTCCCAATCGAATTTTTTGTAACATTCAGAATTCTCGATTTTACGAAGATCCCATTGCATTCCGGAAGCTCGTAGCATTGGTCCTGATAAACCCCAATTTATTGCTTCTTCTTTACCAATAATGCCTATTCCCTCTACTCGCTCTAAAAAAATAGGATTCCGCGTAATAAGCTTTTCATATTCAGCAAGTCCTGTTAAAAAATAATTACAGAAATCCAAGCATTTATCTATCCAGCCATGAGGTAGATCGGCTGCAACTCCTCCGATACGAAAATAATTATGCATCATTCTCATACCGGTGGCTGCTTCAAACAGATCATATATTAATTCTCTTTCTCTGAAAATATAAAAAAAGGGGGTTTGTGCGCCAATATCGGCCATAAAGGGTCCAAGCCATAATAGATGAGAAGCTATACGACTTAATTCGAGCATAATTGTTCTGATATAGCCAGCCCTTTTAGGTACTTGAATATTTCCCAATTGCTCTGGGGCATTTACAGTTATTACTTCTGTGAACATAGTAGCCAAATAATCCCAACGTGTTACATAAGGCAGATATTGTATAATAGTTCGATTTTCCGCAATTTTTTCCATCCCTCTGTGTAAATAACCCAATACGGGTTCACAGTCGATAACATCTTCACCATCTAGAGTAAGGATGAGCCGAAGAACACCGTGCATTGATGGGTGGTGAGGGCCCATATTGACTATCATGAGGTCTTTTCTTGTAGCTGGTATAGTCATAAGTTTTTCCTCGATTTTTTCTTTCATGAATTGCCGAAAACGAAAAGACATTCATCCAAATGCAAAAATCTAATAAAGCAAATAATTGAAAATAACATTTCAAATTGAACGAGTTTTTGACTCGCGAATATTCAACCTATTTATTAATTCTTTATAACGTACTCTATTTTTCTTTGACAAATAAGACAGCAGACGATCGCGTTTTCCCAAAATTTTATGTAGACCTCTCTGAGATAAATAGTCCTTTCTGTGCAATTTCAAATGGGAAGAAATTTTGTCTATTTTCTTGTTAAAACAAAATACTTGAAATTCAACGGACCCTCTATTCTTTTCTTTTTCTTCTTGCGAGATAACTGAAATTAATGGAGTTTTTACCATAAAACAAGGTTTCCTTATCTTTTCTTTTTTTAAAAAATGAATTTGACTGATCAGTAATAAGAATCCTAGTTCTTTTTGAATTTCTCCATTTATTATATAATAAAATATTCATTTCGTTATGAACTTCTCATTTTTGAAAATCAAAAATGAATCAACAATTCATTCAAATTGAAATTGGATTCGGCTCGGGATACAAAAGAAGAGTCTATTTCTTTCTCCACTTACACAAGATAAACAAAAGAGAAAAATTGGAATATTCAAATGAAAATCTAAAAATCAAACAATGGCTCAACAAAAGCTTCTTTCTTTTGTTGAGCCATTTCTATATTTCATGGGGTACACCTGGAATGTAAAACAATCCATTATAATGGTATGGGTATTCTAGTCAAATCAAACTGGAAGATTAACGGGTTTTCAATCGTGGATATACTCGGATCCTTAACATACTGAAACGGCTGCCATTAGTAGTATCAAACCAATAGCGATTCATACAAGCTAAGTCTTCGAGTCGATAATTCGGCCAAAGAAAAAACTTTAATCTCATTAGTTTCTTTCTGATTCTATTTAATTCTTTGCTTTCTGCTTCTTTCTTGCGTAGTTCTTCTTGTTCTCTTTCTTTCTTTTGAACTAGATTTAGTCGTTCCTCTCCTTGTCTCTTTTCTCGTTCGTCTAGTTCTCTCAATAGTAGGTTCAAATCCATACGTCCAGTTTCTTTAAGAAGTTTGGTGTAGCGGGTTAATTTTGTTTTAGGGATTCTTTTCTCTTTTTTCTTTTTTTTATTTAGTTCATTTAAAATTCTCAATTGTCTGCGGCGTCTGGGGGATAAAAGATTTTCAGGAACAAGCAGACCCTTTTCGACAAGCGTATCTGGCACTCCCTCGTCCAAAAGAATAAGCTTTTTGATTCTGTCGTTCGCATGCTTAGGGTCAGTTAGAAGGCTTAGAAGGATAGCTGTGCATTCGCGCTTGAACTTGCCGCAAACACCTATTTTATAAAAGAACCTCATCTGGTCTGCGTGGAATTGACCAAATACTCTCTCATAAGACCAAGGAGTCCGCTTTCTCTGTTTCTTTGGACGTACTTCGGTTTTCCAGTTGAATAGACCAAATACTCTCTCATAAGACCAAGGAGACCGCTTTCTCTGTTTCTTTCCACGTCCTTTGGCTTTCAATGGGATTGCGAATGGGTGAACTAAATATCGAATCAATTTGGTCCAGAAAGACCTAGGACACCCAAATTTCCCATAAGACACACGCAGTCCCCAACACCTCTTAACTGTCAGTCTTCGTACGCTCAACGATTCTACTACCTTGCGCCCCTTGCGGACCTTATATGTAGTTTGCTTCACTTTGTTCACACCTATCTCCAGACAAGGGTCTCTTTTATTGTCCGGACCCGGAGTGTAGGCCAATTTTTGGAATTGATTCTTATGAATCAGGGAAATCGCTAGGATTTCATACGTAATGCGCTCCCACCTCAATCTTTTAAAGGTACGAATGGGGTTCAGAACGAGATACCCCATTTTTAGGATATCTTGCAAAGTTGGAAGTTGATTTTGAGTAGTTCCCATGATTCCAAATTGACTCATTTCTATAAGATCTTTAATGAAAACAATAAGTAGCTTCGGGTTAGTTGCTTTATTGGTAACTTGGCTTGTGCGTGTAACATTAGTAAGATAGTCGGCTATCAAATAACGTAGGCTATAGTCCACTTGATACCGAAAATAATTCGACTCTTTTAGATCCTTCAGCGCCGTCTTTCGAAACCTTGAATACTTTATCGGTTTCAATGTACTCACCCGAGCAAATCTTTTTTTGTGTTTTTTTCTGTAGCTTGTTTCGTCAAAGGCCTTTCCTTGTTCTTTTTTCTTTTTTTCCTTTTGTTCTTCGTATTCTTCGTCTATTTTCTTTTGTTCTTCGGCCTTCATTTTGGATATCGCCTCAGCATAAGCCCTTTCTCTCTCATTAGGATCTATCATAATGTCCAAAGCCGTTTCCTTCCTAGGGTCTTTTCTCCCTAGGTTCAATAACGCCCTGCGATGTCGACGACGACGTCGGGCCCTGTTCGAGTCCCAAGGTGCTTTCGCCGGCCCTTCCTTTTTGTCGTACATGTACATGTAGCAGTTCACTCCTTCAACCTCAACCTTTAAATCCGCGTAAGAGGAGCGCGAACGTATTTTTCGATTTTGCAAAAAAGAATGAATCGGCGTGGTCCACTCCGCTTTCGCATAAAGATTTAGTAAATTATAAAGTTGGATAAATTCTGGGAAGAGAAAAAAACTCGATCCTAGGAAAGAACTTTTTTTTTCATCATTATTGCGTTCCATTAGTTCTTCTAGTTCGTTTTCATTATTTAACCCCATCCAATCAAAAAAGTTCTTATTGTCGATTTTTTCAACTTCTTCAGGTTCTAGTATCAAACTCAGGTCAAACTCTCGTTGAGCAATCTTTATCGCTTGGGCCCTCCCCGAAAGTTTTTTTTTTCTAGCAGCCAAGTCTTTTTTTCGCTTATCCATGCTTTTTTGTTTTTTGAAAATCGGGGTACGTCTTTCATCATACGACTTTTCATACCGAAAAACACAGCCAAGCTTGTCTAGCCCATGGCTATCAAACTTAGGCCAAAATAAGGCGTAAACAGAGAAACAGGTGTGGTGCCGTATGGTTGCTAGGGCAAGAATTGCGGTCTCTACCCACTCCAACTCGTCGAGGTGGTCCTTCGGAAACCACCCGTCCGGGAGCACCCTATTCTGTCCAGTTACCCAAGAATCAATAGCGACCTTATCCACCACCTTAGATCCTTTTTTCTTATCTTCAACATCAAATCGTATCTGATTATAATACATCCGCCTACGCAGTGCCGTCCTATTAACGTCCATATGCATATCCAACAAAGGGTGCTTTTCCATGGAATCGCGCAAATTTTGATAGTTACTTGTCAGCATATCCACAAGGCTATCTTTGTGTAGGTTGTAAAGATGTGCAATTGCGGTGTGTTTATTATTTACTAATGATGGCGCTATGACATAGGGATCCTTCTTATATTCAGCATTAAGGAAGCTATATGCTAAAAGATCATATCTAAGGTGCTTTTTAAATTTCAATTTTTGTGGGTTAATCGGCAATGAGTCTACTTCATATAAATCCCCTTTCTTGAAATTGTGATTTTCAGCCGTGCGACATTGATTCATTTTATTTCGCCATTTTTGTGCTTCTAATCTGGACCATCTAATGTCAGATAAAAGATAATAGTCAAAATGGCCTCTTAACCATTCTTTCCATCGATTCATCCCAAGTCTAAAATTTTTCAAATTACGGAATTTAGATACTCTAAAAGAAGACTTCTCCGTTTGTGATAATTTAAAAAATACATATGCTTGTGACAGAGAGGATAAGTCAAAAACAATGGTTTTTTGACTATTACTAATTTGACTATTTCTCAAATTAAAAGTCTGTTTTTTTATAGTTGAAATAAAACGGCTTTTTGTTCTTTTCTTTTTATTAATGCCTTTAATGCCCTTGCCAATCATTTTTTTTTTTCTTTTTTTTTTGAATTTAGAAAAAAACTGTGCAACCATTTTCAGACTATTCCTTTTCTTATTTATTTCATCTAGAAATCTCTTTTTCAAATCTAAAATTTTCACGTATATCCATTCAATGATAAATATTCTAAAAATTTTAGATTTACGAATGAATCGTGCCTTTCTTCTTTTGAATATTTTAGAAACCCTTCGTAGTGCTTCTGAGATTTTAGAATGAGAACTGGTTTTGGTCGAACTAATGCTTGTTTGAATAATGAAAAGTCTTTTTTTCTTTTCTTTTCTTTTTATAAGCCTTTCTATTTCATTTATGATTGTGCTTGTTTTATCCACTTTCCTTTCTTTTTTCTTTTTTGTTAATTTAGATTGTGGCCCTTTTTTCAAATTTGTTCTTTTTTTTACTTTTACGCCCTTTAGCAGCTTGGATTTAAAGCCTTTTTTTTGAAAAGCTAAAAGACCTTTTCGAAGAAACCCTTCTCTTTTAAACTTCAAAAAACCCTTCTTTTGCAACTTTCTAATTACACTTGTGAGTAGGTTTTTGAGTTCTTGAGAAGCTTTTTTTTTCTTTAGTTCTTCAAAAACGGTTTTAAAAAATGGATAGGGTTCGCGAGCCGTACCAAAAGGAATCGTAGTTATTCTTCCAAAAACGGTTAAATAAAAATCCTCTGCCACACTGCTCTCTTTGCTTTGATCGGGTTCTCGCCAAGGTTTCCACTCAAAAGGAAAGTGGATCCTTATCTGACAACCATCTGTGAACCACCCTATTGGGTCTTGTGACTCGTCAAGTGGAATACCACCAAAATCGCACAAGGTGTGAGTTTCCTTCTTTAAATCCGCGAAATCCTGAAACAATTCGGGACTTTGAAATAAGAGTATACGAGCCATATTTTTAGCTATTATCAATAAAGGAAAGATCACATATTTCCTTAAAAACGATTGGATTAATAGTATCAGAGATCTTATTGCATGACCCGATTGAAGGAGTTCCCACGTCTCAGCTATACAAATGGCTCGGATCTCATGCGCCTCTCGGCGCTCCTGCCATTCTTCTACTTCTAAGGCATTCCCTGCTTCTTTTTCGTCTTCTTCGTCTTCCCTGAGCCCTTGTAGTTCGTTTTCTGCTTCTATAGCAGCCTCTATAGCACTCTTTTGAGAATCTGGCAGATTCCACAGTTTCTTCCAAATTCGGTTTATCCTTTCCGATATACGCTTAACTCTCACTTTAAACTCGGATTCCCGTAGTAGAAATCTATAAACTTTTTTCATAAGCTCAAAGATATCTAAAGTGAGCAGAATGAGTAAAAGGGTTTTCCTTCGTTTGGGCAAAAAAAGGGGTGACTGGGCCCGGTGTTCATACCACCCACAAATCGTTACTTTTCGCCTTTGGGTGCGGTCCGCACCTTTGACCATATTGCGACGAAAATCCGTGATCTTAGCGTAACGGTAAAAATACCATTGCTTAATTTCACGTTTCTCATGTCGCTCATAGTATTTCCAGACTTTGGTTCGAAATACCCTAAATTTTGCTTTTCTTGTACGCAAATAGACGTCTTCGGATACTACATCGTCATTTCTTATCGTGTATTCACTATAATCTTTTTTTTCCTCATCGATGTTGTATTCCCACCGAGGAACTTTTTTCATGATTGTCCGTAGTTTCAGCTGAAACTTACGGTATTTTTGATATTTTTTGCGCATTTTCGGAATGTCTTTATGTGTGAAACCGCTCAAACCCTGATAGTAGGTATTCATAATGTCGTATACCGTGTTACGATTTCGACGTATTTTGTTTATTTTATCTAAAAATGGGTTTGGATAGGAATAAAGGCTTCTTTTTGAACTTGGTCTCAAATTAGAATTCAGAACCAAAATTCTAGTGAAAATCCGATTCAAGCGGCAAGCCTTCTTTTGTTTGTTTGTCAATGTTACTTTCTTTGTCTTTTTCTTTAACTTTAGCAAAATCTTATAAGGAGCCGTTTTTTTAAGTATTCTCAAAGTTTTCCCTAATAGACTCTTTTCGAAAACTTGCCGTCTAAGCTTTTGTTTTGCCCGGCTTTCCCGTTCCTCTTTCTCGCGTTCGAGTATCAAATACTGCTCTTTCTGATTTAAAGGTCTCAAGTCTTTAAAAAAAAACCACATTGTTTGCAGGTGCTCTTCCTCGTCAACCCCCTGTTCCGCTGCTGTTTTCGTGAATTTATGGTTATACCAAAAAGCTCCGCGAGAAGGTCCATCCCAGACGGGGTCATTTTCCCTTTTTTTTCCTCCCGATGGGTGCATTTGGTCAAACAAGGTCTCAGAAATTGATCGCAAAGCTTTCGGAGTGTATTTGAATTGAAAGAGCTTTCTCCGTATGTCAAATGCATCCCTAAAAGGAGATCCGCTTTGTAGCTTCTGTACTCTTTTTCTTAATTCCTTGTTCAGACTGGCCCTTTTCTTGTCATTTCGTAAAACCCAAAGGGTGTACAATCTATCCCTATCGGGCAGTAGCTTGTTTTTTCTAAACAAAGAAAGTTTTCCTTCAATCATTTTATAAAAAGTGATTAAAGAAAGGGGATATGTGAAAGAGGTCCGGTCTTTTCCATCGCTTTCACATTTATAAAAACCAAATTGTGAAAATCCCCCTTTTTTGCCACTATCTTCGTAGAAAGAAGTTTTGATGTAGCGGTAAGGTTGAACCCACCTGCGCGGATTGAAAAAGAAATGGGAAAAACCGCGGAAAATGGCGCTAAAAACCATTTTATGGTTGAACAAAAACCACTTCAGGAACTTCAAAAACCACTTAAGTAACTTCAAATCAGGGATATAAACGGACAAGAGATTGAAGTAGAGGTCAAAATGTTTGACCACGATCAAAAAGGGAGAAAAAAGGGGCTTGAATCGGTTCAAAAAGCGACTAGAAGACGAAAAAAAGTCGAAAAGGTAACCATAAAAAAATTGCAACCGGTGGAAAAGCAAAGCATAATAAAATTTCAACCGGTGGAAAAGCAAAGCATAATAAAATTTCAACCGGTGGAAAAGGAAAGCATAAAATGAAAAGGACTCGAAAAAGCAATCCGAAAAGAAAGTATAAAGGGTATTTTCAAATCCTGTTTCTTCATCCATATCCGAAATTTCTTCATTCTCTTCCTCGTCGAGTTCGTTGCTGTCTCCCTTTTCACTTTCTTCGAGCTCTTCCTCATCCATATCCGAAATTTCTTTATTCCTTTCCTCGTCGAGTTCGTCGCTGTGCTCTTTTTCTCTTTCTTTTCGTTTTTTGTTACTCTTTTTCGAAATTAGAGCCCTGTTTTTTTCTTCGTCATCTGACTTTTCGTCTTTCTTTTGTTCTTCTTCGAAGTACTCTAATGGATAGAATCTATCTTCTATCTCTCTTTGCACTTTGGCGTCTTCCTCTAGGCGTTCCATCCTAGCTAGCTCGACTGCATTAGGCACGGATGAACGATGAGGAACAAAAGGTATCGGCGATTTTCCTAAAAAATACAGGGCTACAATAAACAGAATCGTAGCTAATATTTGAATCATTTCATCGATTGTTTGTGCCTCACGGTATATCCCTGGTTTCATGACTTGATCTGGTTTATACTCAAACATTTGGGCTAGAGATATAGCCCTAGATCTTATCTTCTTGATTTTATCTTGAAGATACAGTTGATGAGTAAGAATTAGAAAGGCAGAGAAATTTTTCTGTAGCCATAATGTGCAAAATTGAACCAATTTGATACAAATCAAATGGCCTATACTCCAAACCAAAAAAGTAGTCGATATATAGAGCACCTTATACTTGCATTGTATCAAGTACGCTATGATCATTCTCGAGAATACCGCGTTCGGAAAAAAAGTAAAATTCAGTAATCTATAACTGAAACCATAAACAAAAGCTAGGGCTTGATCGCGTCTCGGAGCCGAAAACGATTTTGGTAGATAAATGTCTAGATGATGATTGGTCCAGAAAAAATGGTACAAAAGAAGGCAAAGAGCCAGTATGATTTTCAGGTAAAAATTGCTGACAATATTGTAAAAGGGCAAGTAGTAAATTAATAAATACCCCAACAAATGCCCCAACGTAAATCCATTACTGAGTGCTCGCGCTTTACCAGTCCCCTCTTCGTCTTGAAAAATCCAATAGCGGACAAGGAAAAGATAACTTGTTATTTTTGAAAATGTGATTAACGACCCATAAAACAGCCCGAAAATCAAGGCTGCGCGAATATCCATACGTCTATTATTTAAATTTTGCATAGAAAGATTTTTGTCCCTCCTGGGCTCTTCTTCTAATTCTAAAAGGTGGAATAGAAAAGTTTCTTACATTATTGTATTGCAATACCGAATTCCTATTTTCAAGGAAATTGGAAAATCTGAAAGAATTCAGATTTCCCCCCTCTTTTTTTAGATTCGTCACTTCCTTCATTATTCTTTTTTTTTATACCAAATAGACCTTACCAATACCTTGAAAAGGCGACTTACCAATACAATGAAAAGGACCCCTACCCCTACGATGCACCAGCCTCCAAGAACAGAATTGAAACGAAAAGGTTTTATTAGACTTGGATCAGAACCATAAGTATAAACAGAGGAAAAAGAGCGCTCGGGGTTTTTTTGGGGTGTGTCCATTTCTTCCCTCAAACAAAAAACCGGAGGAGCCTCTTTTTCACCTGGGAACAAGATGGAGTTCTTTTCGTCTCGATAAGGCTTTAGATTGATCCTCTTTGTTTGAACAACTGCATTCTCATTTTTTTGACTCAAATCAAAAACCGGAGGATCCTCTTTTTCACCTGGCAACAAAATGGAGCTCTTTTCGTCTCGATAAGGCTTTGGATTGATCCTCTTTGTTTGAACAACTAGAACTGGGTTATCCTTTCTAAAAGGTTTTATGGTTTCCCTCCCAGTTGATGATTCTTTTATAATCAGCTTATCATTTCTAAAAGGTTTTCTTTTTTCCCTCCCAATTGATGTTGATGTTGATGTTTCTTTTATAATCAACTTATCATTTCGATTTGGTTTCATTTTTTCCCTCCCAATTTTTGATTCTTTTGTTTTTATTAAGATCAGCTGGCCTAGCAAAAAAATGAAACCAACTTTTAGAATTCCCGGTAGAAAGGGATTTCCCTAATGAAAAAGCTTTCAACGCTGCCTGATGCCCTTTTACTTTCCAGATATTTTTCCGAATTCGCTTTTTTGAACTAGAAATACGTTTTTTGGGAACTGTCATTGTGAAATTAAAAAAGTTCTTTTTTGCTATAGTGAAATGTGAAAGACATTTCTATTTTTTTATTTAAATACGGATTATGGCCACTGCTATAGTCAAATCTAAAATACATGCTAAAGTTGAAGAACCCCAGCTTTACCTATTTAATTGAAAATGAATTTCAATCTTTGTTTTTCTATTAACTATTAAATTAAGTAGTGAAGCTCGAGAAGAGTCTAACTAATTGAAATTTCCAAAAGTTGAATGGGACTAATAGTACAAGTAAGCTTTAATATTTTCAAATAATTATAGCAATATTTAGAATACTTAATACTTAAGAGTTAAGACTAGAAAAAGTCATTTGAGTTTAGAACATCTTTATTTATTATTGATCCTTTTCATTCAAAAAAAAAGGGCCGGTGAATTAGAAAAAATGAATTAAGAATTTTTTTATTGATTTTTTTATGGAACATATATATAAATATTCATGGATTATGCCGTTCATTCCACTTCCCGTTCCTATGTTAATAGGAGTTGGACTCCTACTTTTTCCAACGACAACAAAACATCTTCGGCGTATATGGGCCTTTCCTACTCTTTTTTTGTTAGGTCTAGTTATGCTTCTTTCGGCCTATTTATTTATTCATCAACTAAATAAAAGTTATATCTATCAATATGTC